ATTGTAGACATGAAAAAGTAAGAACTCAATAGGACCTTACCCCCCGAATCAGACAAAGAGGGGTAAGGTCCTATTGAGTTCTTACTCTTCGGGTAAGGCTTTGTTTGATCTATTCCATAACATAAAAAAAGTTGGAAATTCATCCAGTCAACATAATCATAATATTAGATTCATAGAAATAATAAAAGGATGCTTTGTTTCTGATGATGTTTTTGAAAAATGGAATCCCTTGATTGATTCATAATATCTGTTCCGCCATAGTATGAGGGCCCCTTCCGAAACAAGAAGAAAGAAGGAATCAATTGATTTTTTGGACGACACAGGATTTCTACAGATGAGACATCCTGCAAACCATTTCTATACTAATTTAATTGAACCTTACTCTACTCTATTCTATAAAAATAAAATTTCATCAAGTAAAAAAAGACTCTTAATGTTCCGGTTGAAAAGGGAAAATCTTGGATTTTTGCACATATCCAAATCCTTATTTATTATCTTATCTTAAAATTTTATTTTTTTTTACTTGAAATTTTATAAGTTCGTTGAAGAAGTTCTATTTGTTTACTAAGCCATCCCCCTTTTTTGTTTGTCCGCCACTTCTTATGAATCTAAAGAAAGAGGTTCCGATAGACCTGGAAAAGAAAACAGTAATCTTTGACGAACAAGATCAAGAATCATTATTATTTCGACACAAGAAAAGGAATTTTCTTGTGTCGAAAATTAGGAAGACAAGTAATCCCTCCCAGAATCATTCTTTCATTTATCCCTTGCCGCGTATTCTCTTCCTACTTAATGTTATGCCGCCTATTGTCTATTAGAATTCGATTCTATTAGATAGAAAAAACTATTGATGCATTCCGTGGCATTTACAATCTGGCAATAAGAAGCGTCACACCGCTCCAATTTGGATTGAAAAAAAAAGGGGGGGGGGTCAAGTAGTCTTCTTCGCAATATACATACTATTACTAGGAATGGGATACAAGCAATTCCCGGCATCTCGCAGAAAAGCAGTATAAACAAAGCAAGACAAGGGGCTTTCCATATTTTTTTGGATCATACATAATTGCATTGATCAACAATAATTCGGCCCTTTTTACCAACTTGAGGAATCCGTGGATCTAGAAATTCATTTCGGACAATTGAACCTTCTCAAACTGTTTCTTTTTGAGAACCAAAAAGATTTGTGCTAGGATAACAGATGCCAAGAAGAACAACAAACCTTGGACACGTAATGGATCTTGAAGTACTATTTCTGCATCTCCCTGACCAAATCCACCCACATTGGGATTACTCGTTAATGGCTGATCAAGCTTGATGGATTCACCCTCTGAAACAAGAAGTTCTGGTCCTGGAGGTATAATATCAACCACTTGGTGTCCATCCGATGCATCGGCTATGCTTATTTCATATCCCCCTTTTTCTTTACGTACTATTCTGCTTACTATACCTGCTGCTGTAGCATTATAGACTGTATTGTTACTCTTGCTCCCGTCGGGATAAATCTGACCCCTTCCCCTGTTCCCGCCTACGTATATGGGATATTTTAAGAAGTGAACGTCTTTCTTAGTAGAAGGGTCCGGAGAAAGAATGGGAAAGACGATTTCACTATATTTCTGACCAGGAACAGGACCCACTACAAGAATATTTCTTTTAGTGGGGCGATAGCTCTGAAAAGACAGATTGCCCATCTTTTCTTTCAGCTCGGGAGAAATACGATCGAGGGGAGCTAATTCGAATCCCTCGGGTAAAATAAGGACAGCCCCCACATTCAAAGCCCCCCTTTTACCATTAGCAAGAACTTGTTTCAGTTGCATATCATAAGGGATTCTAACAACTGCTTCAAATACAGTATCAGGAAGCACAGCTTGTGGAACCTCAATATCCACGGGCTTATTAGCTAAATGGCAATTGGCACATACAATACGCCCGGTTGCTTCTCGTGGATTTTCATAACCCTGCTGCGCAAAAATAGGATATGCATTTGAAATAGATGTCCGAGTTATTACATATATCATGATCAATACGGAAATGAATCGAGTCATCTCTTTCTTTACCCAGGAAAAGGTATTTCTATTTTGCATGGTCCAATAATTGATCCCGGAAATTTCTACAATAAATTAGGTAGGTAGCTAGCATAGTTCCCTATCCATGATTCTGCCATTGTACTGGAATAATTGTACTGAAGTATAGTAGGAATCCCCTGGGCGGGTAGAAGTATAAAGAGTGAGTAAGCTTCAAAACGGTTTGTTTATGTACGAAGTAGCATCACGATTTGATTGATATCAGCAGATCAAATGAGTTCTTCATTCATTCATTGAATGATAAATCACTACAAGTGAAGGAGATACACGATTTAAATAATGGAAGATCCAATATTTCAAAATTGTATCTAGAATGACTGGAAAAGTGGAAACAAGACCAGATATAATTTGATCGTTATGAGCAAATCCAAAATCTTTGTAGACCGAACCAATCATTAGTTCCCACCCCCGGGGTGAGTGGAATCCGATACATAAATCAGTTAATAAAAGAATAGAAAAAGCCTTTATTGTGTCGCTTAAGTTATAGAGGAATTCCTGAACCCAAGAATTCAGAATGACAAGTTCTTCATTACCCAGAATAGAATAACCACTTAGAATAGCAAAACAGATTATATTTGTCGAGAAATCCAAAATGATATGGATATGATCTTCGTTGTGCATTTTGACCAATTGCATCGTCTCTTTGTGGATTCCTATACGAAGCTTTTGTATCTGTGTCTCCGGGTACTCTTTTATCATTTCATCCAACAGGAATAGTTGTTCTAATTCTATGAATCTTTCTAGAACGTTCTTTTCTTGAATATCATTCAAAAAAGTTTCGGATTGTCCGGTATTCCACCAATTAGTAACCCAAGGTTCCAGACTTTTATTAAATGAGAGAGAGATCCACCAGGGCAAAAAGACTATAGATGCAAGATACGGGAGGGGAGTCAATGCTTTCTTTTTTGACACTTTTCATCTGTGAATTGTTAATGAACCCGCTTCATTCGCCGACTCTATCTGATCCGATATTTCTATGAAGCATGAGTTCTATAACAAGGTATGGAACCTATGGATCTATTCCTTTTTTTTTTTTGAATTGTTTAGTCTTTGGATCTAGAAAGAATATAGAAATAGAAATAGAATAAGGGCCCGTTTCGAATGAAGAAATAATCAAATACTTTTCCCAGATATCTCAGTCGGTCAAACTCGAACCAATTCTATCTTCATTTGTTCTTTCGATGAATGCCCAAAAGAACCGCTTGAAATAATGAATATTATTTGGATTTCGAGACGAAAGAACTCCCCTCAATTATTTTTTCGAAATTTTCACTGGCTACCCACGACCCAGGAATAATTGAGGGGATATTTCTGAAAAATATTAATGATGAAATCCGAAATAGGTGACAAAACGAGAGAGAAATTGGATAGTTATGAGAGATCTAAACGTTTGGTTATCCAGGAGCTAAAGAAAGGATCAAAAAAGAAACATCGATTGACAAAAGAAAGATAATTAACGAGATGTGATACATCTGTATCTAATGTATTAATCCAAAGTATTGGCCCTAAAAAGAAAAGAGAAATTATGTATTCCGAAATGCTCTGATATGTGTGATGAATACATACTTATTAGACTTGTTACTAGTAGAATTGAGTTCGATATGCAGAAAAAGGAGTTTTGGTCGATCAAAATTGCTTCTTATTATGGTTGTTCCTTATACGTCCGCCTGCTTTATTCTATGGGCCACAGAAGGATTACCAACGGAACGGGGGAAATAGAATCTAACATGTTTTCCTCGAATGAACGTTCCGAAGAAGCTTCAGTTATATTTAAAAGGGGGTTCCTGGGTCCCTTCCCTCATGCTGAGAAAGCATTCATTCCCTTCATTTCAAAATACTTCAATTGGCACGCGCAAGAAATAGGCCAATTCAGCAGCTTTTTGTTCAATTTCTCGTGGAGTAAAATTTTCGTCAGTACGGGTCAAGGGAATGGCGCCCTGGCCTCTGATTTCCATATAAAGGACACGTCGAGGATAAAGACCCTCTTTAACTTCCATTCTGATCGATTGAATCTCTCTCATAAGGAATCGAAGGAGGATGCGACGATTTATTCCAGGAAATCCCCAACGAAAAATACACACTATTCCTTCTTTTCTATCGAATCGATCATAACCGCTACCTACATTCCACGAAATTGTGCACCACAAATAGGAACTAATGAACAGACCTGCGATCCCATAGAAAGACATCACGATTCCTTGGGGAAAAAAAAGGATTTGCTGAGACGGGAATAAAGATATCAGATTCCTACCAAGATAACTGGAAGTTCCAACCAATAAGAATCCTAGTGAACCTAAAAAAAGGATACAGGCCCAGCAGAAATTACTTGTTTTTCGAGACCCCGTTATAAGTTCTATCCATATACGTTCTGATCGATAGTTCATACTAGATCCAGTTGCATCCTATTGGAATTGAGAGAAGAGAATAAGCCAAATGAATTTGATTTTACTTTTTTCATTTTGCTCCCGAAGTAACTCTCATCAACTAGCACTATTATGACGCGAACTATTAGGAGTAATTCATCGAATTGGTTAGATATAAAATAATAACATCCCCTTCGTATAATACCACCACTATGTATATCTACATAATATAGATACGTTAACTTTCTATTTCAGATATCCGCTCTGATCCATTTTAAAACAGCTATCCCCCCATATACATGCATTTATCCATATATAATGTATCCGCATGTATAATCACTTTTTTATTTGTGCCCGGAGGGAGCCACATGTCGTATCATATTCCACTAAATGGATATCCCTATTATGATCCAAGTCCAAGTGTTGAAATAAATTGATGAAATTTTGTGCTATCAGGTCTAAACAATCTTGTTTTTTTGAACATGAAGAGATAAAGAAGCCATTGCAATTGCTGGAAACACTAAGCCCACTAAAGGCACAAAAATAGAGGGTAAATTGAAATCTGTCATAGAATGGGTGCCTCGATTTAATATTTGTACCTGTTATAAAGATATCTTATCTTATGATAAGTATATCTATTATAAGTATTATTAAGTATATAATAAGTGCAAGGGATGTAGAGCTAAATAAGTGTATCTATTCACCTTTCTACAAGAAATAGATGGATGATAATCCGCTTTATTATTCTTGTTCTACCGCCCTTATCTTCTAATAAAGAGTTTCTTACGAGTTTCCTGAGGATTTGTTAGAATCCGATCCAACAGGAATTCATAGTCAAAAGTGTAGGTCCTCGGGAGATATAAAAATATGCAACACTTCCCTTATAGATTTGAATTATTCTATATATATTAATACGATATATATTAATATGAAAGAAGGGAACATGAAATTCTTTTGATTTTTTTTCCCAATTCCATTCCGCGGAAGGAAGAATTCACTCTTTTCCTCCTGATAGGGGGTTCCTGATTACTAATCATGAATAGGGGTAGGATAAAAAATCTGCATCAAAAAAAGTAATTATCCGAAACTTCCTATAGAACTTATGTTACCAAAGAAAACTCCACTCTTCTTATTTTGACTTTGATTCCGATGAACTAAAGTTCGCTACAAATAACTGAGCCTAGCGCTCTACTTGAATTTTAATTCAAGGGAAAGAAACCGTGTAGCTGAAATAATTCACTCAGAACACCCTTTAAAGGATTACGTGGTACGATTGGATCAAATAAGCCCTTATGGAATAAATACTCAGCTGCTTGTGAACCGTCAGGTACTGTCTTATTCAATGTTTGTTCAATTACTCTTTTCCCCGCAAATGCAATGTAGGCATTGGGTTCAGCAATAATAATATCTCCCAACATACCAAAACTGGCCGTTACTCCGCCGGTTGTAGGAGATGTAAGGATTGATACATAGAATAACTTTTTATTGAATTGATAATCATATAAAGCGGAAGATATTTTAGCCATTTGCATCAAACTCAAACTTCCTTCTTGCATGCGTGCTCCTCCAGAAGCACACACCATAATAACAGGTAGAGATCTATTAGCAGCATATTCGATCAACCGGGTGATTTTCTCGCCTACTACGGATCCCATACTACCCCCCATGAACTGAAAATCCATAACCCCAACGGCTATGGGAATCCCATTTAGTTGACCTATGCCTGTTTGAACAGCCTCAGTTAAACCTGTCTTTCTTTGATACGAATTGATACGATCTCTATAAGGTTCCTCTTCCGAGTGAAATTCAATGGGGTCAATAGAGACCATGTCTTCGTCCATAGGATCCCAAGTGCCCGAATCAACCGAAAGTTCGATTCTATCTGAACTACCCATTTTCAAATGATATCCACATTGTTCACAAATATTCATTTTTGACCTAAAAAATTTCTTATAATTTAATCCATAACAATTTTCGCATTGAACCCATAAATGTCTGTATTTTTTATTTCCATCGAAATCATTAGATCTTCCTCTTATATTGAAATCACTGCCATTACCGCCAGTTCTTATACTAGAACTCCCCCTGTCACTATCACTTACACTTTCACCACTACAAATGTAACTATAAATATAACTGTAAATGTGATTGTCGCTACCACTCGAAATGTACTTATCAATACGGATTTCAGAACGAAGATAACTATCAATGCAACTATTAATGTGATTATTCCAACTATACGTAGTATCATACATATAATGATCATAGTCGCGATTGTCACTCTTAGACCCGCTATTCAGATAACTAGAAAAAGCAGTTTCTAGTTCACTCAGAAAAGAACTATCATTGTCAATCTCAAAAACCCGATTTTCAATATCAAAATATACGGAATAACTGTTACCATTACTATCCCTAACTAAAAAAGTGTCATCAGAGATGAAACTCCAAATGTCCCTGACACCGAAAAAATGATCAACATTACTGCAACTATTACTTTCGCGCCAACCATGATTATGATTGTTTTTATTCGTATCATTTAGAATGGGATCTTCACTTCCACTGGTATTTCCAACAGGACGACCAAGACTGTCCATTGATTTACCTAGCCCACACCTGTGTTCTAACTCCTCGTTAGACAACATTGAATTGAACCACCATTTTCCCATAGATCCTTCCTGCCCCCTATTTGAAAATACAATAAATGAATAGTCATTCGACGAAAAATCATTTTACTATTTCATTTCCTGTCGGAATACGCATATAGATCCAATCACTAGGATTATTAACTAATAACGAGTAACTATTGAACGAAAGAGATGATTTTGTGGGAATCGGGAGTATCAATTCACTATATATGATGGAACCTTTTCTTCAATTATTATAAATAGAAGATAGGTTTCTCCCATGTTGTGTACAAACTCTCATCGAAAAGATAAATATTTGTTCCCTCCTAGGAAGGATTCATTTTCGTATAATCTCGTATAATAATAAGTTTCTAATGCAACACGGAATGAAAAGGACAATATACAGGATGAGTAGAAGAAGTTGTGACCCTT